AATGAAATGCCTGATAAAAGGATTATCTTGATAGGATAAATTATGTATTTACTTACTTTCATTACTTACATTTAATAGAATTAAACTATTTCCGTTAAATTCAAAGTTTACTGTGCATCATACACTAAAATATATTAAAAAGGTAAGCTAATTAAGCTAATGGGCTCATATCCCATTTATAAAGGTTACAATCCTTTCCTCTTTAATTTTTAATTTAAGTAAATTAACTTTTTATATACTATTAATATTAGGAACGATTATTTCTATTTCTTCAAATACGTGACCAGCCATTTGAATAGGACTAGAAATCAATCTAATAGCTTTTATTCCCATTTTATATATAAAAAATAACTTATTAGCTTCTGAAGCTTCATTAAAATATTTTTTAGTACAAGCATTAGCTTCATCTTTATTATTAATATCATTTATTACATTTAATTTATTCCCATTGACTAACATTTTTCAATTAAATTATCACTTATTAATTACGACTATTTTAATAATTAAAATAGGAGCAGCTCCTTTTCATATATGATTCCCCATAGTTATGGAAGGATGCTCATGAATAAATTGTATTATTTTAATAACATGACAAAAATTAGCACCTTTAGTAATCATTTCCTACTTAAATAATAGAAATACTTTAATAATAATCATTATTAATTTATCTTTATTAATTGGATCTTTAGGTGGTTTAATTCAAACATCAACCCGAAAAATTATAGCATATTCATCTATTAATCATATTGGTTGAATATTATCAGCAATTTTAATATCAACTAATTATTGGATAATCTATTTTATAATTTATTCTTTTTTAAGATTTTCAATAATTATAATTTTTAAAATAATATCTTTATATCATGTTAACCAAATTAATATAAATAATTACCCCAGATTATTTAAGATAATTTTGATATTAAATATATTATCATTAGGTGGATTACCACCATTTTTAGGATTTTTACCTAAATGAATAATTTTAAACTTAATAACTCAACAAAACATAATATTTTTAATATTAATTATGGTATTTACTTCTTTAATTACCTTATTTTATTATATAAAATTATCCATAAATTCTTTATTACTAATATCAATTCAAATTAAATCTAATCTTATTCATAATCAATATTTATTTCCACCCTTCTTATTAATTTTATTTTCATCAATTACGATTTTAGGTTTACCATCTTTTTATATTTTTCAATTCTTAGCTTAAGGTCTTAAGTTATTAAACTAATAGCCTTCAAAGCTGGAATTAAAACTATCAGTTTTAGGCCTTAGTATAAACACCTTTAGAATTGCAGTCTAATATCATATTACTTTGAATATAAAGCCTGATGAAAGGAATTTTATTTCCATAAATAAATTTACAATTTATCACCTAATTCAGTCATTTCATCGCAACGATGAATATTTTCAACAAATCACAAAGACATTGGAATTTTATATTTCATCTTTGGATTTTGATCAGGAATAGTAGGAACTTCTTTAAGAATAATCATTCGAATAGAATTAGGACAACCTGGATTTTTTATTGGTGATGATCAAACTTATAATGTTATTGTTACAGCACATGCATTTATTATAATTTTCTTTATAGTAATACCAATTATAATTGGAGGATTTGGAAATTGATTAGTTCCTTTAATATTAGGAGCTCCTGATATAGCTTTTCCACGAATAAATAATATAAGATTTTGATTATTACCTCCATCCTTAATATTACTCTTATCCAGAAGTATAGTTGAAAGTGGAGCCGGTACAGGATGAACAGTTTATCCCCCTTTATCATCAGGAATTGCCCATGGTGGGGCTTCTGTAGATTTAGCAATTTTCTCGTTACATTTAGCCGGAATCTCCTCAATTTTAGGGGCAGTAAATTTTATTACAACCATAATAAATATACGATCTCCAAATATATCATTAGATCAAACTCCTTTATTTGTTTGAGCAGTTTCAATTACCGCACTACTTTTATTATTATCTTTACCCGTATTAGCAGGTGCTATTACAATACTTTTATGTGATCGAAATTTAAATACATCATTTTTTGATCCCGCAGGAGGAGGTGATCCTATTTTATATCAACATTTATTTTGATTTTTCGGTCACCCCGAAGTTTATATTTTAATTTTACCAGGATTTGGAATAATTTCTCATATTATTAGTCAAGAAAGAGGTAAAAAGGAAGCTTTTGGTACTTTAGGAATAATTTATGCTATATTAGCCATTGGATTATTAGGATTTGTAGTATGAGCTCATCATATATTTACAGTTGGAATAGATGTTGATACACGAGCATACTTTACATCTGCTACAATAATTATTGCAGTCCCTACTGGAATCAAAATTTTTAGTTGATTAGCAACTTTACATGGAACCCAATTTACATATAATCCAGCTTTATTATGATCTTTAGGATTCGTATTTTTATTTACAGTAGGAGGATTAACAGGAATTATTCTTGCTAATTCATCTATTGATATTATTCTTCATGATACTTATTATGTTGTAGCCCATTTTCATTATGTTTTATCTATAGGAGCAGTATTTGCTATTATAGCAGGTTTAATTCATTGATATCCATTATTTACAGGAATATCATTAAATCCTAAATGATTAAAAATTCAATTCTCTATTATATTTTTAGGAGTAAATTTAACCTTCTTTCCTCAACATTTCTTAGGACTAGCTGGAATACCACGACGATACTCAGATTATCCTGATGTTTATACATCTTGAAATATAGTATCATCTTTAGGTTCAATTATTTCAATAATCAGAATTATCTTATTAATTATTATTATATGAGAAAGAATATTAACAAAACGAAATATTATATTTCCATTAAGATTAAATAGATCATTAGAATGATTACAAAATACTCCTCCTATAGAACATTCATATTCAGAATTACCTATTATAACTCATTAATTACTACTAATATGGCAGAAAAGTGCAATGAACTTAAGATTCATATATAAAGATTATCTTTTGTTAGTAATAGCTACATGATCAAATTTAAATCTACAAAATAGATCCTCACCTTTAATAGAACAATTAATTTTCTTTCATGATCATTCATTATTAATTTTATTAATAATTACTATTATAGTTTCATATATTATATTTATATTATTCTTTAATAAATTAATCAATCGATTTTTATTAGAAGGTCAAATAATTGAAATTATCTGAACTATTTTACCAGCAGTAACTTTAATTTTTATTGCATTACCCTCACTTCGATTATTATATTTATTAGATGAATCCATAAATCCTTTAATTACACTTAAAACGATCGGACATCAATGATATTGATCATATGAATACATAGATTTCTCAAATTTAATTGAATTTGATTCTTATATAAGACCATTAGAAAATAATAACTCTTTTCGTTTATTAGATGTTGATAATCGAACCGTACTACCAATAAATACTCAAGTACGAACATTAGTAACATCAAGAGATGTAATTCATTCATGAACAATTCCAACTTTAGGGATAAAAACTGATGCCACTCCAGGACGATTAAATCAAATCAGATTTATAATTAATCGTCCTGGAGTGTTTTTCGGTCAATGTTCAGAAATTTGTGGAACAAATCATAGATTTATACCTATTGCTATTGAAAGAGTAAATATTAAATCATTTATTTCTTGATTAAAAAGATTTATATCATTAGATGACTGAAAGTAAGTACTGGTCTCTTAAACCATATTATAGTAATTAACGATTACTTCTAATGAAGAATTTAGTTAAATAAATAACATTAATATGTCATATTAAAATTATTATATTATAATAATTCTTAATTCCACAAATAGCTCCTATAAATTGAACTTTATTATTAATAATTTTTATTATAATAATAATTTTCATTATAATACTTAATTATTATCAACATAATTCAAACTATAAATCAAATTATTTAAAATCTTCATTAAAAAATTTTTCAATTATTTGAAAATGATAACTAATTTATTCTCATCATTCGATCCTATAATTTATTATTTTAATATATCTTTAAATTGAATTAGAATTACATTAGGTATAATATTAATTCCTTCATTATATTGATTAATCCCTTCACGTTCTTATAAATTATGAAGTAATATTTTATTTATCTTACATAAAGAATTCAGAATTTTAATAAATTCAAATCATAAAGGTAGATCATTTATTTTTATTTCATTATTTTCTTATATTATATATAATAATTTTTTAGGACTTTTTCCATACATTTTTACAAGATCAAGACATATATCCTTTACATTAACATTAGCTTTACCATTATGACTAAGTTTTATAATTTATGGATGAATTAATCACACTCAACATATATTTGCTCACTTAGTTCCCCAAGGAACACCTGCAATTTTAATACCTTTTATAGTATGTATTGAAACAATTAGAAATTTAATTCGTCCATTAACTTTAGCAGTACGATTAGCAGCAAATATAATTGCTGGACATTTATTACTAACATTATTAGGTAATACAGGACCTACTTTAAATTCTTTATTATTAATTCAATTATTAATTTTCTCTCAAATTCTTCTTCTTATTCTTGAAATAGCAGTATCAATTATTCAGTCTTATGTATTTGCTGTATTATCAACTTTATATTCTAGAGAAGTAATTTAATGAAAACATATTTTAATCATCCTTTTCATTTAGTTAATATTAGACCATGACCTATCACTGGAGCTATTGGAGCTATAATTATTGCAATAGGTTTAGTAAATTGATTTCACAAGTTTAATTTAACTATTTTAATAATAGGAATTATTATTACCCTTTTAACAATATATCAATGATGACGAGATGTTACACGAGAAGGAACTTATCAAGGAATACATACTATTAATGTAAATATAGGATTACGTTGAGGAATAATCCTTTTTATTACTTCAGAAATTTTTTTTTTCATTTCTTTTTTTTGAGCATTTTTTCATAGAAGATTATCTTCATCAATTGAATTAGGAATAATTTGACCACCTTCAGGTATTAAACCATTTAATCCTTTACAAATCCCTCTCCTTAATACTATTATTCTATTGACATCAGGAATTACTATTACTTGAGCTCATCACAGTTTATTAGAAAATAATTATAGACAAACCATACAAGGTTTATTTTTAACTATTATTTTAGGTTTATACTTTACCATTTTACAAGCTTATGAATATATAGAAGCACCATTTACAATTGCTGATTCCGTATATGGATCAACATTTTTTATAGCTACAGGATTTCATGGACTTCACGTAATTATCGGAACTATTTTCATTATAATCTGCTTATACCGTCATTTAACTTTTCATTTTTCTTCAAATCACCATTTTGGTTTCGAAGCAGCAGCTTGATATTGACATTTTGTAGATGTAGTTTGATTATTCCTCTATTTTACTATTTATTGATGAGGTAAATATTTACTTAATATATGTAGTATATTTGACTTCCAATCAAAAAGATTAAAAATTTAAAGTAAATAATTTTATTAATAATTTCCATTAGATTAATTATTATAATATTAACTATATTATTAATATTAATTTCAATAACCATTTCAAAAAAAATAACAATTAATCGAGAAAAAAATTCACCATTTGAATGTGGGTTTGATCCTAAAAGATCAGCACGTTTACCATTTTCTTTACGATTTTTCTTAATTGCTATTATTTTTTTAATTTTTGATGTTGAAATTGCCCTAATTCTTCCTACTATCTTAATTAAATTTTATTCAGATCCTTTCTTTTTAATAATAACTTTATCATTTTTTATATTTATCCTTTTATTAGGACTATTCCATGAATGAAATCAAGGAGCTTTAGATTGAATTGACTGGAAATATAGTTAATTATAACATTTGATTTGCATTCAAAAAGTATTGAATTTCAATTATTTTCAATATATTTATCTCTAAAATAAGAAGCATTACATGCATTCAGTTTCGACCTGAAAGAAGATAGAATATCCTTATTTATAAATGATAATCATTTTTTATACAATGAAAATGTATAGTTTTAAATAAACTATATAAATATATATATATATATATTATAAGAAATAATAACGGAATTTAACCGCTAATTATCAAGTTAGCAGCTTGATTCTTAACTTTTATTTCCTTAATTGGAATTATTATTCAATAATGTTATTAACAATAACATACCTCTTTTTGGTTTCAATTAAATATTTAAAGGTTCTAAACCATCTTAATATCTTCAATATTAAACTTTTCTTAAGCTATTTAAATATAAACATATTACTAAAACAATAATTCATAAAATATATCTTATTAAATATCTTTTAAAAAAATTATCTTGACTCAACTGAATAATTCGACTCATTTTAATAAAATTATTATAAATACCCTGAGGACCAATTTCTTCTCTTCATCCATTATCAACAGTCTTATAATAATTAAAACCAATTTTCAAAGGAAACTTAATTAAACATTGAGTTGACAAATAATGCAAAAATCATATTGAACCAAAATAACTTAGTAATAATTGATTCTTCTCAAAAGATCTATTAAAATATCTTAACTTAGATAATTCTAAACCAAGTCATCCTCCTACTAAACAAATAAAAATAACAGAAATTTTTATTAAAAAAGTTATACAAATTATATAAGGATTTCTTAATAAAACCCATGATAAAATTGAACCTCCAATAATAGATAAAATTCTTAATATAAATATTGGAAATACAAATTCAAAGTTTTCATCTCCCAATGAACAATAAGAAAATCATATATAATTATTTAATATTACATAAAAAATTAAACGAAAAGTATAACAAACTGTTATACCAGTGGCAATTAATACTAAAATAAATATTACTAATCTAAAATTTCTTATTATTGACATTTCCAAAATTAAATCTTTCGAATAAAATCCAGATAAAAAAGGTATACCACATAATGCTAAATTTGAAATCAAAAAACAAACTGATGTTAAAGGTATAAACTTAATAATTCTTCCCATTCCACGAATATCTTGTAAATTATTAAATCCATGAATAATAACTCCAGCACATAAAAAAAGTAAAGCCTTAAATAAAGCATGTCTTAATAAATGAAAATAAGCTAATTCATAATTTATTAAACCAATTCTAAATATTATAACTCCTAATTGACTTAAAGTTGATAAAGCAATAATTTTTTTTAAATCAAATTCAAAATTAGCTCCAATTCCAGCTATTAATATTGTTACTGTACCAATAAATAATAAATAAGTTCTTAAATTATAATCCTCTAAAACCTTCCCAAACCGAATTAATACATAAATTCCTGCGGTTACTAATGTAGATGAATGAACTAAAGAAGATACAGGAGTAGGAGCTGCTATTGCAGCTGGTAATCAAGAAGAAAAGGGAATTTGAGCTCTCTTTGTTATACAAGCTACAATTACCATAATAATTAAATATTTTAATTGAAAATTATAATGTATTATTTCAATAAAAATATAATTTCATGAACCCCACCCTATTATTAAAGCAATTCTTAATAATAAAGCAACATCTCCTACACGATTAGATAATGCTGTTAATATTCCCGCATTATAAGACTTAATATTCTGATAATAAATTACTAAACAATAAGATACTAATCCTAAACCATCTCATCCTAATAAGATTCTTACTAAATTAGGTCTAATAATTATTAATAATATAGAAAATACAAATATTAATACCATAATAATAAATCGATTCAAATTACCATCACCATTTATATAAATATTTCTGTAATATATTACTATAGAAGAAATAAATAATACAAAGCTAATAAATAATAAACACTTTATATCAATAAAAATTCTTATTGTAATATTACAAGAATTTAATGAAATCAAATTTCAATCCATAAATATTTTATAATCAATTATATTTAAAAAAAGACCACAAAAAAAAATAAACAAAGATTGTAATAATAATATATAAAAAAATATCTTACAAATTAAATTATTATATAAAATAACCTAATATTTACATTTTAATACCTATGATATCACAAATCATTATTCTAATTAAACTAATTAAGTATAATAAAAACATATCACTTTTAATAATTAATAGATTTAAAGGAACTCAATGTATAAATATTAATAAATATTCACGAAAATAACCTCCTATATAACAATATATTCCTGAATATAAATTTCCATGCTGAATATATGAATATAAATATAAACTATATGAAGCTCTTAGAAATGATATTAAAGCAATTATAATTATTCTAAAATCTCTTCAAGAAATAATTCTATTAATAAGTAAAATTTCCCCTAACAAATTTAATGAAGGAGGTGCTGCTATATTTGAAGATCTTAATAAAAATCATCATAATCCTATAGAAGGTATAATTACTAATATACCTTTATTAATCAATATACTTCGTCTTCCTATTCGTTCATATAAAATATTAACCAAACAAAATAAACCCGATGAACATAAACCATGACCAATTATTATAACATAAGAACCATAAAATCCTCAATGATTTATTGTTATTAATCCTCTCACCACTAATCCTATATGAACAACTGAAGAATAAGCAATTAATGATTTTATATCAATTTGACATAAACATAATAGACTAATTATAAGACCTCCCAAAAGACTAATAATAATTCAAATAATATTATAATAAATACAAATTCTATATATTAAAACAAATACTCGTATAATTCCATATCCACCTAACTTTAATAATACTCCCGCCAAAATCATTGAACCGGATACAGGAGCTTCAACATGAGCTTTTGGTAATCATAAATGAAACAAAAAAATAGGCATCTTAACTAAAAAAGCTATAATTATTCTCAAATAAAATAAAAATCTAATATTTTCCAACCTATAAAATCTTATTATAATTAATATACCATAACAATTATAAATATATAAAATACTAATTAATAAAGGCATAGATGCAAATAAAGTATAAAATAATAAATAAATACCTGCCTGAATTCGCTCAGGTTGATAACCTCAACCTAAAATCAATAATAATGTTGGTACCAATCTAGCCTCAAAAAAAATATAAAATATTAATAAACTTAAACTCATAAAAGCACATATTAACAAAAATATTAATAATAAAATCAATATTAAAAACAATTTATCATATAATGAATCATAAATTTTTTGACTTGATAGTAATATTAAATTAGAAACTCATACTCTTAATAAAATTATACCATAAGAAATTATATCACAACCAAATATTATTCTAATATTTTCAGTAAACAGTATAACTCTTATACTACAAATTAAAATAAAGATTAAAATAAACTTATTTAATTGAACCAATCATCAAGATTCCTTGTTTAAACCACTTAATGGAATCAAAAATATAACTATTAATAAATATTTTAACATCGTAATACCACAAATGATTGAAAATAATCATTTCCATAAAAACGAACCACAGAAACTAAAATACCTAAACCTAATACCCCCTCACATACAGAAAATACTAAATACAACATAGATATAAATATACCATAATCTATAGAACCTAATAAATATAAAAACAAAACATATCTAATTATAACCATATATTCTAAACTTAACATCACAATTAATAAATGTTTCCGTTTAGAGCAATATACTCATAAACCAGATATGTATATTAATAAATATATTATTATTAATATTAATGTTATCATTACCCATAAGCTTTAATAGTTTAAAATATAAAACATTGGTCTTGTATACCAAAAATAAGATATACTTTTTTAGCTTCAGAGAAAATAAATTATTATCCTTAGTCCCCAAAACTAAAATTTTTCTTAAACTATACTCTGATATTATTATAATAATATTAATATTAATAATTAATAATTTAATTTTATTTAGATCCCACCCTTTAATATTTACATTAATAATTATTATTCAAACACTTTTAGTTTCTTTAATATTAGGTAATATTTCATATTCATATTGATTTTCTTATATCTTATTATTAGTATTTCTAGGTGGAATACTAGTAATTTTTATATATATTACAAGTCTAGCATCTAATGAAAAATTTAAATTCACATTTAAATTACCAAAATTAATAATAATTATATTATCAATAACAATCCCCACTTTTATTTATTTAATATATTTTAATAATATAAAATATTTTAAATACGATTCAATATATTTAATAAATATATTTAATTCCACAGAAAATCCAATTAATTTAATTAACCTATTTAATATACCTAATATAAATACAACAATTATTTCAATAATTTATCTCCTTATTACCTTAATTATTATTGTTTATATCACCAATATAAATAAAGGACCTTTACGAAAATTATATTAATATATATATATATATATTATATACATTATATAATGAATAAATCCTTACGTAAAATTCATCCCCTATTTAAAATTATAAATAACTCTCTTGTAGATTTACCTTCACCATCAAATATTTCAATTTGATGAAACTTTGGATCATTATTAGGAATATGTTTAATTATTCAAATTCTTACAGGATTATTTTTAGCAATACACTATACAGCAGATATTAATTTAGCTTTTAATAGAATTATTCATATTTGCCGAGATGTAAACTATGGATGAATTCTACGAACAATTCATGCTAATGGAGCCTCATTCTTCTTTATTTGCTTATATATACATGTAGGACGAGGAATATATTATATAAGATATAATCTATCTCATACATGAATAATTGGAACTTTAATTATATTTTTAGTTATAGCTACAGCTTTTATAGGATATGTCTTACCATGAGGTCAAATATCATTCTGAGGTGCTACAGTTATTACTAATTTATTATCTGCAATCCCATACTTAGGAAATTATTTAGTACAATGAGTATGAGGGGGATTTGCTGTTGATAATGCAACTTTAACACGATTTTTTACTTTCCATTTCGTACTACCTTTTATTATTTTAGCATTTGTAATAATTCATTTATTATTTCTTCATCAAACAGGATCTAATAATCCAATAGGATTAAATAGAAATCTAGATAAAATTCCATTTCATCCTTATTTTACTTATAAAGATATTATAGGTTTTATGATTACATTATTATTATTAGTTACCCTAACATTATATAATCCATATCTATTAGGTGATCCAGATAACTTTATTCCAGCCAATCCCCTAGTAACTCCAATCCATATTCAACCAGAATGATATTTTTTATTTGCTTATGCAATTTTACGATCAATTCCTAATAAATTAGGAGGAGTATTAGCATTAGTATCATCAATTGCAATTTTATTTATTTTACCAATAATAAATACAAATAAATTTCGTAGAAATCAATTCTATCCCTTAAATCAATTTATATTTTGGATTTTTGTAACCATTGTTATTTTATTAACATGAATTGGAGCACGACCAGTTGAAGACCCATATATCCTTATAGGCCAATTACTTACCATTTTATATTTCATTTATTTTATTATTAATCCTATTATTATTATAATATGAGATTCATTACTGAATTAAATAAGTTAATTAGCTTAAATTAAGCATTTGTTTTGAAAACAAAAGTTAGAACTAATTATTCTATTAACTTTTCACAAAAAGTCTCAATATTAAGAATATAAATTTAATCAAATAAATATTAAAAAAAAATTTAAAGATAAAGGCAAATAACTTTTTCAAGCTAAATATATTAACTTATCATAACGATACCGAGGTAAAGTACCCCGAACTCAAATAAATATAAATGAAATAAATACAAAACCAAAATAAAAATATAATGAATATATATCACCTCCTAAAAATATTAATATACTAATTATTCTTATAAATAAAATTCTAGAATACTCAGATATAAAAATTAAAGCAAATCCCCCTCTTCTATACTCAACATTAAAACCAGATACTAATTCCGATTCTCCCTCAGAAAAATCAAATGGAGTCCGATTAGTTTCAGCTAAACAACAAGAAAATCAACAAAAAAAAATAGGCATACAAAGAAAAATAAATCAAATATTACTTTGATATTTATATCATAAGTCCAATCTAAATCCACTTACTAAAAATATAAATCCCAACAAAAATAATATTATTCTTACCTCATATGAAATTGTTTGAGCAACACCTCGTAATCTTCCTAATAATGCATAATTTGAATTAGAAGACCATCCTGCCATAATTAAAGGATAAACTCCTACTCTAGTACAACATATAAAAAATAAAATGGCTAGATCAAAAGAAATTACTTCTTTAGATAAAGGATAAATTATTCATAATAGTAAAGAAATAAATAAACTTACAATAGGACAAAATAAATATAAAAAATAATTAGATAATCTAGGATAAGTCTGTTCCTTAGAAAATAATTTAATTGCATCAGCAAAAGGTTGAAAAATTCCTAAATATCCCACTTTATTAGGACCCTTACGAATCTGAATATATCCTAAAACCTTACGCTCAAGCAATGTTAAAAAAGCCACTCCAATTAAAACAAAAATAATCATAACTAATATTCTAAACATTCTTATTATATAGAACATATACTACATGTATTAATATACATTCATGAAATCTAAATTCATTGCACTTTTCTGCCAAAGTAGTATATTAATTTCATTCAAAAAACAATAAATTATTTATTATACTTAATCCTTTCGTACTAAAGTATAAACATTACATAAAGATAGAAACCAACCTGGCTTACACCGGTTTGAACTCAGATCATGTAAGATTTTAATAGTCGAACAGACTAACCAAATTAAATTCTGCACCAATTTATAATCTTAATCCAACATCGAGGTCGTAATCTTTATTGTTAATAAGAACTCTCAAATAAAATAACGCTGTTATCCCTAAGGTATCTAAATCTTATAATCCATAATAAAGGATCTTAAATTCTTTTATCAAAGTTTATTATCAAAAAAAGTTAATATATTTCCTAATCACCCCAATCAAATAATATTTCAACTAAATAAATTCATTTATCCATATATTTAAATAATTAATAATTATTAAGATCTATAGGGTCTTCTCGTCCCTTATATTCATTTAAGCTTTTTAACTTAAAAATAAAATTCAATTTATAATCATGAGACAGATATTATCTCGTCAAATCTTTCATTCCAGCCTTCAATTAAAAGACTAATTATTATGCTACCTTTGCACGGTCAAATTACCGCGGCTCTTTAATTCATCAGTGAGCAGATACGACTTCTTATATTTCCAAGAAGACATGTTTTTGATAAACAGGCGAATAATATTTTTGCCTAATTCCTTATAATTAATTCTAACATAAATTATATTATAAATTATTTAATTTACTAATTACATCATTATTATTTATAATACAAATTAATTATAACATTTTTATATAATTTAATATGAAAAAAAAATCAATAATAAATAAATTATAACATTTTTCAATAATAACTATCTTAAAGCTCATAAATCACATTAAATACAATCATAATTTATTATATCAAGCTTATCCCTAATATAATTAACATATAAATAATTATTTTTTTTATATATATATATATATATATCATAAATATAATAATAATCTATATACATCTCAATTAAATTGAATCTAAAAAAACTAGATATCTTTAAAATCGAATAACATTTCATCACTATATTAACATTATTGATATTTATATCACAATAACCAATGTATTAATATAACTCTTTTAAATTCGAGATAATAAAATTCATTAATATAATTTAATATACCCTGATACAAAAGGTACAAATACTCTTCTTTCCCAAAATATTCAAAATATTTCAATAATATATTACTATACTTATTAACTATAATTAACATAAATATTTCTTTACACTTTACTAAATAAAAAAAACTAATATTACTTTAATTAAAAAAAGAAAATTAATATTTTATCAAATCAAAATATTTGAATTGCACAAATCCTATTCAATGTAAATGAATTGCTCTCTTCAAGCTCTACTTTGTCTTCTAGATACACCTTCCGGTACATCTACTATGTTACGACTTATCTCATTTTATTAATGAGAGCGACGGGCGATATGTGCACACTTTAGAGCTAAAATCAATATTATTAAATAATAACATTTACAATTAAATCCACTTTCAATAACATTTTAAATATTATATTCATATAAATAATTTTATTGTAATCCATTTCTTCTTATACATAAGCTGCACCTTGACCTGACTTAAATTTTAATATAAAATAAAGAAATTTATATCTTTTCAAAGATATTCTTATGACGGCGGTATACAAACTGATAACAATTATAAGTAAAAATAATCGTGTAATATCGATTATAGAACAGATTCCTCTAACTAGACTAAAACACCGCCAAATTCTTTGGGTTTCAAGAAAATAACTATTACTACCCAAATCTTATTTTTACATATATTATAATAGGGTATCTAATCCTAGTTTAATAGTATATTTTTTAGTTTCATAAATAAATATTAAGCCTTTTATTAAATTATAATTTCACCTAAAAATTCTTATATAACTTAAATTAAAATATTAACTAAAATTTAATAATTTATATTTATATTTCACGTCTAACCGCGGATGCTGGCACGAATTTATCCAATATCATAAAAATTACTATTTCTAATATCAATTAATTGAATAATACTAATTACTGCTTTATATTCATTTAGGATTAAACATAAAATTCATTTTTTTAATATAAATCAAAGCAAGAATAAAACTTTATTAATTCAAATATCACCACGGCTCAAGCATATTCCTCCCACGACGTCGCATACTAATTCCCCATATTAATATACGACGCCCCACTTTCCCTAATGGTAACAATCATTCTTCATTAATTCAAATGTCACCACAGTTCAAGCATATTTTCCCACAACGCCGCATGTTAATTCCCCATACTAACACACGACGCCTCACTTTTAATGGTGACCAGCCATTACTTTATTAATTCAAATATCACCACGGCTCAAGCATATTCCTCCCACGACGTCGCATACTAATTCCCCATATTAATATACGACGCCCCACTTTCCCTAATGGTAACAATCATTCTTCATTAATTCAAATGTCACCACAGTTCAAGCATATTTTCCCACAACGCCGCATGTTAATTCCCCATACTAACACACGACGCCTCACTTTTAATGGTGACCAGCCATTACTTTATTAATTCAAATATCACCACGGCTCAAGCATAATATTATATATTTATACAATTATAACCCTTAAGTAGAATCTTTTTTCTTTTTTTTTTTTTCTTATAAAAAAGAAAAAAGATTCCTATAAGTATTAATAATTAATAGATGTTAATTTTATAAATATTATTATAACTATATTCATTTATTATATATATATGTAATTATTATATATATATATAAATATTTATGTATTATATAATTATTATATATTTATAAAATATTTAATATCCAATAAGTATTTATTATATAGATATTTCTTTTTTTTTCTTTTTCATATAAGACGTTAATTGGTCTAACTTAGTATCTGTATATTATATAAGTATTATTAATATATAAATCTTCTTTATCCATGTATTAATAGGCCTATATATGTATATATATATATATAAGTATTAATAATTAATAGATGTTAATTTTATAAATATTATTATAACTATATTCATTTATTATATATATATAAGAAAAAAGATTCCTATAAGTATTAATAATTAATAGATGTTAATTTTATAAATATTATTATAACTATATTCATTTATTATATATATATGTAATTATTATATATATATATAAATATTTATGTATTATATAATTATTATATATTTATAAAATATTTAATATCCAATAAGTATTTATTATATAGATATTTCTTTTTTTTTCTTTTTCATATAAGACGTTAATTGGTCTAACTTAGTATCTGTATATTATATAAGTATTATTAATATATAAATCTTCTTTATCCATGTATTAATAGGCCTATATATGTATATATATATATATAAGTATTAATAATTAATAGATGTTAATTTTATAAATATTATTATAACTATATTCATTTATTATATATATAAGTATTTATATACATTTATAATTTTTCATAAACAAAAAAAAAACGCAATCTATAATTAAAAAAAGATTGCGTTTTTTTTTGTTTATGAAAATACTGTTCCATCTACATAAATCTGCAAATAAAATA